AAATATTATTCCTAGAGTCGAGACTAAGAGGAATGTATAAACCAATGCTTCCATAGATTCGATTGTGGTTTACAATTATAGCTTCCATGCCTGTTTATTTTGGAGCGTCTCCCGAATAACTAAAGAGAAAGAGTCAAAGAAAAGGCAACGATTCAAATCCAGATTTATCCGGTACCCTGTTTATGTTAAATCAAAAAAAGATAAGAAATCAATCTTGTATCAAACTACTTGTCTTCTTGTAGTCGGATCCCCAAGTTTTTGGAATGCTCCAAATTCTACTTGAGCATCCAAATCTGGGTCAATACCGGCAAAAACATCTCGGAACAAGGTTCTAGCACCATGCCAAATGTGTCCGAAGAAGAAGAGCAGAGCAAACGAAGCATGTCCAAAAGTAAACCAACCCCTTGGACTGCTACGAAAAACACCATCGGATTTCAAAGTAGCACGATCTAATTCAAAAATCTCGCCCAATTGAGCGCGTCTAGCATATTTTTTCACAGTAGCAGGATCACTATAACTGACTCCATTCAGTTCGCCACCATAGAACTCCACAGTTACACCTACTTGTTCGACACTATACTTCGACTCTGCCCTTCTAAAAGGAACATCGGCTCTAACAATTCCGTCTCCATCTACCAAAACAACCGGAAATGTTTCAAAAAAAGTAGGCATACGACGTACAAAAAGTTCACGCCCTTCTTTATCTCTAAAGATAGGGTGTCCTAACCACCCAACAGCTATTCCATCCCCGTTGTCCATTGAGCCCGCTCTGAACAATCCCCCCTTTGCCGGATTATTACCAATGTAATCATAAAAGGCTAATTTTTCAGGAATTTTAGACCAAGCTTCTGATAAACTTTGATTTTCGGATAGCCCAGCACCAATTCTTCGATATATTTCTTGCTGGAAGTATCCCTGATCCCATTGATAACGAGTGGGACCAAATAATTCAATCGGGGTAGTTGCTGAACCATACCACATAGTTCCAGCAACAACAAAAGCGGCAAAAAAAACAGCAGCGATACTGCTGGAAAGGACGGTTTCAATATTTCCCATACGTAATCCTTTGTATAGACGTTGGGGCGGACGGACACTAAGATGGAATAGGCCGGCTAATATGCCCAATGTCCCTGCTGCAATATGATGAGAGGCTATTCCGCCCGGAACAAAAGGATCAAAACCATCCACACCCCACGCTGGATTTACAGATTGTACCCTTCCGGTTAGTCCATAAGGATCGGACACCCATATTCCAGGGCCATACAACCCCGTTACATGAAATGCGCCAAACCCAAAACAAGCCAACCCTGAAAGAAATAAATGAATTCCAAAAATCTTAGGTAAATCTAAAGAAGGTTTTCCTGTACGTTCATCAGAAAATATTTCTAGATCCCAGTACACCCAATGCCAAATAGCTGCCAAAAAACACAAGCCGGAAAACACAATATGTGCCCCCGCCACACCTTCGTAACTCCAAATACCCGGATTCGTTATAGTACCTCCTGTGATACTCCAACCGCCCCACGAATTGGTTATTCCTAAACGAGTCATGAAGGGTATAACAAACATACCTTGTCTCCACATTGGATCAAGAACAGGGTCAGAGGGATCAAAAACCGCTAGTTCGTATAGAGCCATCGAACCGGCCCAACCAGCAACTAGAGCTGTATGCATTATATGGACAGAAATCAAACGACCCGGATCATTCAATACGACGGTATGAACACGATACCAAGGCAAACCCATGGAAATACCCCTTTCTCAACGAATAATAGACACTATGTAACTTTATTGCATTGGATGGAAAAAAACTATGCTCGGGACCCCCCCCCTTTCAGTAGATTATCTCGAGGAAAGAATTAATATTTGTTCTATTCTTTTAGTAATAATAGACGAATTCTGTTTGGAGGAACAAAAAGAAGCAGATCTATTCTATACCCGATAAGTACCAATACGCAATGGTAGGGGGGATTGATCCCACTTTCATTTTCTATGAGTGAAGACATACATATTTGTTCATATCATTCAAAAGACCCACTCGTTTCGTAAAAATTTTCCTTTATTTAGTCATAATCATTTGGTTTTCTTTTTTTATGTTATGAACTTATTCAATTTCATTTATGTATAAACTATGAGAAAGGATAATCTTATTAAGACAATAAACCCGTTGTTACGCTTCCACATCAAAGTAAGATATAGTACTTAATTCTTTTTTTCTTTCATTTAATGCCTATTGGTGTTCCAAAAGTACCTTTTCGAAGTCCTGGAGAGGAAGATGCGTCTTGGGTTGACATATAGTGCGACTTGTCAGATATATTGGGTCACATGGGATTTCCCCATTCTCTCCCCTGATCGAGATATCCTCCCTTTCGCCCAAAAAAGATTGATTGAATCATCAAAAATTTGGAGCGTGAAATGCAATTAAATTATATTTATTTTTGGGGAGGGGTATCCAGATTAATATTATCAATTAGAATAATTTATGGTTTAGAATAATTTATGGTTGGCTCGATTGGACCAATAAAATGAAGTATCCAGGCTCCGTTTAGAAAAAACCCAATTGGTAATATATCTATGAATTACTACTTTTATCATATCATATTATATTTATAAATACATATTTGATTCTATTTATAATAGAAACAGGAGCGATCTCAAACTGTTTAATCAATCGAGTCATATAATGAATACATTGAATATTTAGCGGAAGACATGAAATAAATTGAAAAAAAAAAGCCATAGCAAAAGACGTGGTATTGGGGCATTTGCCCTATATGTGCAAATAAAAATCGGGCCTATCTTTACTCGGAGTAGAGGCATAAACCTAAAAAAATGGAAGAAACCCGTTCAGGAACAAGAAAATGGCATCGTGATTTGGATTCGATCTCGATGAAACAATACATCAATGAGAAGTTTGTTCGATAAGTTTAGTAAATGATTTAATTTATATATATATATATTTTATATATAGGTAAAGTAAACAGGCCAAACCTAATCTTTCTTGAAAAATGGAAGAAAAAAATCCTTTGTTAGAAGTTCGAAGGAGCCCGCTATGAAAAAAGAATGCGGGCTGTAATCTACACATTGATTCTTTTTTTTTTCGCGATTTTTGGTAAACCGTATGCATCAAAAGGTGCGCGTACGGTTCCTAAGGATACAATTATATCCTAATCAACCGACTTTATCGAGAAAGATTACTTTTTTTAGGCCAAGAGGTTGATAGCGAGATCTCGAATCAACTTATTGGTCTTATGGTATATCTCAGTCTAGAGGATGATACCAAAGATCTGTATTTTTTTATAAACTCTCCGGGGGGGTGGGTAATACCCGGAGTAGCTATTTATGATACTATGCAATTTGTACGACCAGATGTACAGACAATATGCATGGGATTAGCCGCTTCAATGGGATCTTTTATTCTGGTCGGAGGAGAAATTACCAAACGTCTAGCATTCCCTCATGCTCGGCGCCAATGAGTTTTCTATTTGAGAGAGAAAAAAGAAGACTATGCCTTCGCCATATGAAATATGACTATTAAGTAATAATAGCATGGCATTTTGAATTCGATATGAGAAATCTTTTTTTGATTTTTTTTTTTTTCAAAAATCATTAGATTATATATCGAAAGAGTAGTATGGGATAAAGGGCATTTCCGATTTTATCTGATCTATCGGAAGCCTATTGCAGCGTCACAAACTTTTTTGTTTTCACACCAGAAAGCTAATAACAATATTTATCTTATGAAAGAATACAAAAAAAGAGAAACTTTGGGATTGCTGAGTAACAGACTAAATAAATATATAAAGCAACGGAGCCATCATAGTATTTTTTAACTATTCCAAAATAAAATAAAATGAAGGATGGTTATTGGATTATTTACCGATCTGGGTCTGATAGACCCTATATTTTATTTTATGTCTCTTCGATGAAAGGTAAAAAGTAAATTCCATTGTATAGCCGTATGCAATGCGCAAAAGATGCCTGTACGGTTGTTCAATTCTATCTTTTGTTTTTCGTATTATTATTCTTTACTTTATTTAATTTCTTCTCTTTGATTTATCTTCAAGATAGAAGAACCATTTATTAGGTTATAGAATCAGGGTAATGATCCATCAACCTGCTAGTTCTTTTTATGAGGCACAAACAGGAGAATTTATCCTGGAAGCGGAAGAACTGCTAAAGCTACGCGAAACCATCACAAGGGTTTATGTACAAAGAACGGGCAAACCCTTATGGGTTGTATCCGAAGACATGGAAAGAGATGCTTTTATGTCAGCAACAGAAGCCCAAGCTCATGGAATTGTTGATCTTGTAGCGGTAGAATAAAAAATAAGAGGGATTTCGTGCAAATACGCCATTTGAAATTTTATCTTCTTACCGGGTTTGATATAGTATTCTATTAATTAATCTATTAATATAGAACTAATTCCTAATCGGCCGGTTAGGATCGATCTAAACCAGCTCATTATGTATACGAGTCAAGATGCCAACTATTAAACAACTTATTAGAAAGACACGACAGCCAATCAGAAATGTCACGAAATCCCCCGCCCTTGGGGGATGCCCTCAGCGACGAGGAACATGTACTAGGGTGTATGTGTGACTCGTTCAGAGCATGGACTGGGACAAAATAAAAGAACCCATTTTTCCAGTATCAGTGATCAGTACCAGTAAATGGGATAAAATGGAAGAACTCCATTCACTATCTAAAAAGTATCTATCATATCCTTCTATTGTGTATCAAAATTTATGGTTTCTATTGGTGTAAATCCAATTGTCTCAATTTTAAATTTAAGATGATAAAGAATTTCCCATTGGTAGCAAATGTTTATCCATTAAGCGGGGGAAATCCTATTTAAAAGGCAGAAAGATTATGCCCTTTCTCTTGCAACAACGGACTAAGAGGGTCAGCTACACAGCTAATCTTCACTTCATAATTAAATACCGTTACTGTATAGGTAGATCTAGTTGTGAAAGACTGATTACTGAATAATTCATGGGTAGAGCCAAAGAGCGTGAACTGTACAAGTTAACAATAGCATTGATTAAATGAAAGAAGGGGCTCCGGTGTATAGAAGGGACCTCGCCGTTTAAGAAGTAACCATAGAAACGATGGAACCCACTATTTTATTCATTTATATTTACTACTTTTTTTGTTTTTATTTAATATGCTTTTTTTATTATTTAGTATCAACACAATTTCTTATTTCGAGGTGAAATGCCTAGAAAAAAAAAAGAACAAATCGTGGTCGGGAAGGTTATAGTAGCAAAAGCCATTGGAGTTTTTATTTTATACATTGGAAGAATCCGTTTTGTTATTAATAAACTAGTAAAGGGGAAAGGAATAACTGAAAGAAAGGAAATCAATTAGTTATTCATCAAAGTTTCATTTATTCAATGACCAGAATTAAACGAGGATATATAGCTCGGAGACGTAGAACAAAAATTCGTTTATTTGCATCAAGCTTTCGAGGGGCTCATTCAAGACTTACTCGAACTATTACCCAACAGAAAATAAGAGCTTTGTTTTCGGCTTATCGGGATAGAGGTAGGCAAAAGAGAGATTTTCGCCGTTTGTGGATCACTCGTATAAATGCAGCAATTCGCGGGAATTGCATATACTATAGTTATAATATTTTAATAAAAAATCTTTACAAGGGGCAATTGCTTCTTAATCGTAAAATCCTTGCGCAAATAGCTATATTAAATAGAAATTGTCTTTATACGATTTCCAATGAGATTCTAAAATAAGCAGATTGGAAGGACTCCATAGGAATGTTTTCCATTTTAATGGAGTGCACTGGAGAATTAACTCCGGGAAGGTAGAATAGAAATTAGTATGATAAAATAGAATAATATAATAAAGTTGGCAAAATGAACAAACAAGACGTTCAATAAAAAAAGATTGATTCTTTTTCCCCAATTCTTTTTTTTTCTTATGACACGACAATAAAATAATAAAATTTGGATTCGCGAATTTTTCGAACAAAACATCAATCTGCCTTTGAGTTCGTATTGGAATGGAATTTTGATTCAAGTGAAGAGTAGCCTATCTATTTTTGATTCTAAGACCCGTAGTTCTAGCGGTCGACTCACCTCTTTCAAATTGTTTCTCATTATTAAGAAAAGGTAACAAAGATAAAATACGAGCTTGCTTTATAGCACTAGTAATTAATCGTTGTTGTTTTAAGTTTAATCTATTCACCCGTCTAGATAATATTTTTCCTTGTTCACTAATAAATCGACTAATTAAACTCATGTTTCTATAATCAATTCGATCCCCCGACTGGATCGGGGGCAAACGCCTACGAAAAGATCGCTTGGATTTAAAATAGAGTCGCTTGGATTTATCCATGATTTGTTTATTCCTTATCCCGAAAATCCTATTTTATTTCGTCGGGTATTTTTTTTTTGTTTGTTTATCTTTAAATATATGGTATATATAATATATGTCATTTTTCATCTTCCTTGGAAGGGTGACATACGGGCGATCGCGATCGGTTCGATCTATTTCTTTATCTCCCCATGAATTGTATGTTTGTAACAAAAGGGACAGAATTTTCTCAATTCCAATCGACTAGGCGTATTGTGTCGATTCTTTTGAGTAATATATCTGGAAATACCAATATTCATTGATTCCTTATTAGCACCATTTCGAACAGCACAATTGGTACATTCCAAAAAGACTGTTACTCGAACATCTTTACCCTTGGCCATGAACCTCCTTTGTATTTTTGATTCACTCAACTATTCTATTTTCCGATCCAAAGAGAAGAAAGGAACGAAAAAAGATAGAAGTTGCTAACTCGAAATCAAATTATGAAAGATTTAGTTGCAATCAAGATAGTAATAATAAGTAATACAATAATTTCTAACTATATTTAGAATCCCAGTATAGTATTTCGTTTTTCATTTAAGTATTTTATTTTGTATGATATTGTTGACCTACCCATCAATTTCCATTTACGTTCTCATTCTCTTATCATATTAATTAAAATAAAATTTGAATTCGAGCCCCGGCCTGAGTTACGAGTTTCACTGAAGTTGAATCCACTTTTATTCTTTCTCTTTTCGAACTTATTATAATTTTAAAAATTCTAAAATGAAAAGAACGGAAGGGGAGGGATTAGTCACAGATATTTTATTATATCTCTAATCTTCTTCACCCCTTCCCATGTAACTAACTAGAATGAAAAAAAGGGGAATATCAACGCATCCGGGAATAAACGATTGATCTCTATCAATAGACCTGCTAAAAACCCGAACCATATGGTACTTACTACCGGTGCCACGGAGAGATATGTTTTTAGATCTCGCATTTTATTTTAAATCCTCCCTCTTTATTTTAATTTGTAATACATATATGATCAGACGTATATGTAGTTAATGATCGCTTGTATTTGTCCGCGGAATCCCTAATTAAAATTGAAATGTACAATGATTCAGTAGAATATTCCTTTTCTTAAAAAAAAAATACGCCCTTTTCTGTCCCAGCATTCA